CATTGGTGAATTAACAGAAACGGAAAGAGAGGGATTCGAACCCTCGGTAAACAAAAGCCTACATAGCAGTTCCAATGCTACGCCTTGAACCACTCGGCCATCTCTCCTACATAATCTTATTATTGACCAGAAACTGAGTGAATAGCGAGTTATTCATATTACTGCAGTACAGGTACGACCGATCACTAGTTCCATAGGAAGAATTCCTTTCCCATTTAATATTTCTCAACAAAAACTTCTCTCATTCATCAGCTACCCCGCGGATCTATTCCAAATTTATGAATCGTCCCATGGATTTTGATATTTCGATTGTATGGCGTGGTGTATACACGTTATGCAAACAGAAGGTATGGTTACTCTACTCTATTTTTTCATGGAATGATTATTCCATTCTTTTTTCTCTTTGGATCATAACCAAATCAAAACTTCTCGAGTTATTAGAATCTGTAGTAAAAAAAGTCCTTGGTTATTTAACTTAGATGAAATAGTAATAGTTCCGCTCATTGGTATACTACAAAAATGGGAATGAAATCAATCTGATTCCAATATCTCATATCTTTCCCAAACAAAAGGGGACAATTTAAGTGGAAAGCCCATATCTATTTAATATCTATTTATTAGAATAAAATTAGTCTGTTTTTATGTTATTTCGTACTGTATAATTCCTTTGCTTTGTTTGTGGGATCATTTTCCCCGAGGGGTAATGAAAAGAATTCTAGAATGGATTGCTAATTATGCCTAGATCTAATATAAATGGAAATTTTATTGATAAGACCTCTTCAATTGTAGCCAATATCTTATTACGAATAATTCCGACAACTTCAGGAGAAAAAAAGGCATTTACCTATTACAGAGATGGTGCGATTTGATTCTTTTTTCTTGTTTTTTTTAGCCCTCACCTCAGTCTTACGAGAAAGAGACGCGGTTCGGTATAGAAAGAACGAAATTCTTGAAATAAACCTACGCTCGGTGAAGGTGAAGTTTGGAGATAGAACAATTCCTTCTATCGTGTATCCTCGATTGATGCAGCCTCAGATGTTTCAATTGTTGATTTGAGTATTGAGCGAAAGGTTACACCTATGGGTTCTGTATTGCGGGTCAATTCTACACTACATTAGTACCAATAGACGGCATAAGGGAAAAAGCACTACACCTAGGAATCAACAACACAAAAACTTTGTTATAAATTCCCCCTTTCCTTATCGGTATCGGGACTAACAAGAATGGTTGGGACAACAAACATCCATCTCGTTTGTACTTTGGATACCCGTATAACCATCAAAGATCGTTGAAGTGACTAATTCCTGGAAATAGAAGGCGTTGAGAACAAAGAAATTGTTGGAGTTACCATTTATATCTAACACTAATATGATTGGTGTTAAGAAAAAACCTCTTGCGGGAAGGCTGGCTAGAGATTTCTTGTAAAAATACTAGTTCCTTTCAGTTCATAATGAGATGAGAATAGTTCAATTTTTATTCTATGGATTATTCCCCTTAGTACTATGCGCAGAAGGGAGGAGCCGTATGAGATGAAAATCTCATGTACGGTTCTGGAACGGAGATTTTTTGAATAGAATGAACGACCGTAACGGATGTTGGCTCAATCCGAAGGAAATTATGCGGAAGCTTTACAGAATTATTATGAAGCTACGCGACCAGAAATTGATCCCTATGATCGAAGTTATATACTCTATAACATAGGCCTTATACACACAAGCAATGGAGAGCATACAAAGGCTTTGGAATATTATTTCCGGGCACTAGAACGAAACCCATTCTTACCACAAGCTTTTAATAATATGGCCGTGATCTGTCATTACGTGCGACTATCTCCACTATAGAAATAAGGAAAAAAAGCAAAGATCAAATTGGCTAGTAAATACTAGAAAAAATAGGCTTTCTACATAATGCATCGTCCAAAGCAACGATTTTTATCAGCTGTAGCAAGGAAAGAGACTTCACGAGAACCAAAATAGGAAGAAAAAAAAAAATGAGTGCAGCCTATATACTATATTCTATGGATAAAGGATCAAATTGATAGAGAAAGCACCGTAAAGATCAATTAGCGAGCTATTGAGTCGATACAGTTAAGAACTGCTTACTTATGTCATGATATGGGACAAAAGTTAGGAATCAACTTATGTAATAGAGTCGATCCACTAAGGTATTGAGCAGCGGTGTAGCATCAGATCCCAAAGATAGTAAGTTCTTTTTTCTTATGGAAAAAAGTCTTTTTCAAAGATTCTATATGAATTCCATATATGAAACCGAGATAGTTACCTTTCAGAAAATTCTAACGATATTGTGGGGATACCTATGCTTCATTCTTCTGAAGGTGGGAGAAAAGATCAAACTGATTCTGATTATTGATCAAAATTAGGGTTTGAAACTTATGTAATTAACTTCTTCTGGTTAACCCAAGAAAAAATGGGATAGGTTTATGAGAAATCTAATTCAGTTAGCATAGGGTAGATTAAGATAGGACACAAAAAGAATCGAT